AACAACAAGATGTTATTTGTAACAAGTAGTTTTGTTGGTTGGTTAATTGGTCACATTTTATTCATGAAATGGGTTGGATTGGTATTATTCTGGATACGGCAAAATCATTCTATTCGATCTAATAAGTACCTTGTGTCAGAATTGAGAAATTCTATGGCTCGAATCTTTAGTATTCTCTTATTTATCACCTGTGTCTACTATTTAGGCAGAATGCCGTCGCCTATTGTCACTAAGAAACTGAAAGAAACCTCAGAAACGGAAGAAAGGGGAGAAAGTGAGGAAGAAAGCGATGTAGAAACAACTTCCGAAACGAAGGAGACTAAACAGGAACAAGAGGGATCCGCCGAAGAAGACCCTCCCCTTTGTTCGGAAGAACAGGAAGATCCGGAAAAAATAGATGAAACGGAAGAGATCCGAGTGAATGGAAAGGAAAAAACAAAGGGGGAATTCCACTTTCACTTTAAAGAGACATGCTATAAAGATAGCCCAGTTTACGAAGATTCTTATCTTGATAGGTATCAAGATAATTGGGAATTGGGAAGACTTAAAGAAGAGAAAAATGAAAAGACTTATTTCTGGTTTGAAAAACCTCTTGTGACTTTTCTTTTCGATTATAAACGATGGAATTGTCCATTGCGATATATAAAAAATGATCGGTTTGAAAATGCTGTACGAAATGAAATGTCACAATATTTTTTTTATACATGTCCAAGTAATGGGAAACAAAAAATATCTTTTACATATCCACCTAGTTTATCGACTTTTTCGGAAATGATAGAACGAAAAATGTCTTTGTACACGACAAAAAAATTATCCCATGGAGACCTGTATAATTTTTGGGTTTATACCAATGAACAAAAAAAATAATAAAAATATTGATACATAAAAAAAATATAAGAATAAATAAGACGAGATTCGTCCACCCCCCATATATCTGATCCCTTCACCTATAAGGGAACTTGTAAGGCCAACTCCGTTTGTAATTCCATCAATTATATGTCTATCAAAAAATTGAGTTAGTTCGGTTAATCCTCTTATACCCCTGGTTAAAACCCTAGTATAAAAAATATCTATGTAACCACGATTATATGACCAATTGTATATAATATTCTTGATTTGGTCCAAGATAATTCTCTTAGGTCCCCCTTTTACAAATGAATTGATTAAGTCCAAATTATATAAAAATGAATAAACAGACCCATATAAAATATATGCTATGAATAGTCCGAAAATGGCTATACTTACTGAAAAAATTGAATTTGTAAAAAATTCATACCAATTCACAGAATAATTCGAATTTGGATGGAAAAGGTTTTGTGATGGGGTTAACCATTTCGATAATATATCAAAATCCATTACTCCTTGATCAAAAGAAATTCCTATCGATCCAACGAACAAAGTAAATAGTACCAATACAAGCAGAGGAAATAGCATAGTGTTGTCTGATTCGCGAGGATACATGGAAGTATATTTATTTCCAAAGTAATTACTAAAGTATCGTATCCTATCATTATAAATAATTTTATATGTATCTTTTGAAAAAAAGTGAATCTTATTATTCACTGTTGATAAATGTAAATTTTTATTGACTCTTTTTGGTGCTTCTTTTCCCCATAGAGATATTGAATAGAACGAGTTGTTTTTAGTGCTACTGTGGTTTTGAAAATAAACGCGCAAATACCCATCAAAAGTAAGTAAATATACCCGAAACATATAAAATGCGGTTAATCCTGCTGTGAAACAAGATATTATTGCAAAAATTGGTGAATATAACCAACTATCATTAAGAATTTCATCTTTGGACCAAAAACAAGCAAGAGGTGGAATACCACAAATAGAAAGTGTACCTAATAAAAAAGTAGTTCTTGTAATTGGAACATATCTTGTTAAACCGCCCATAAGAACCATATTCTGACTTTTTTCTGGTGAATATCCAACAATAGGTTCCATTGAATGAATAATAGATCCAGATCCCAAAAACAATAAAGCTTTAGAATAGGCATGAGTGATCAAATGGAATAAAGCCGCTCGATAAGAACCTATACCTAGAGCTAACATAATATAACCTAATTGAGACATTGTAGAATAGGCTAAACTTCTTTTAATGTCTCTTTGAGCAAGAGAAAAAGTAGCTCCTAATAGTACTGTTATTACACCCATTAAAGAAATGAAATTCATTATATAAGGTATGTCTATGAAAAGAGGAATAAGTCGAGCTACAAGAAAAATTCCTGCTGCTACCATAGTAGCAGCGTGTATAAGGGCCGAGATAGGAGTAGGTCCTTCCATGGCATCAGGTAACCATACGTGGAGGGGGAATTGTGCAGATTTAGCAACTGCACCGACAAATAATAAAGAGGCACACAAAGTAGCAAATAAAGAGCTGACCCCATTATTATGGATCAGGTTATTAGCTATTTCGAACAAATCCCGAAATTCCAAACTACCTGTTATCCAATAAAGACCTAAGATTCCTAATAATAAACCAAAATCTCCTACACGATTAGTTACAAAAGCTTTTTGACAAGCACTTGCGGCAATCGGTCGTGTAAACCAAAACCCTATTAATAAGTATGAACACATTCCCACTAGTTCCCAAAAAATATGAAGTTGTATCAAATTAGAACTAGTAACTAATCCCAACATGGAAGTATTGAAAAAACTCATATAAGCAAAAAATCTCAAATATCCTTGGTCGTGAGACATATAATTGTCACTATAAATAAGAATCATGACTCCAACAGTAGTAATTAGTATTGACATAATAGAAGAAAGTGGATCGATCAAGTATCCAAACTCTAAGGAAAAATCAATATCTATGGTCCAAGACCATAGATATTGATAAATAAAACTTCCATTTATTTGTTGAATAGACAGATTGGCCGAAAATCCCATAGCTATACTTAACAGAAAAACACTAGGAAAAGCCCACATACGACGAATATTTTTTGTTGCTGTCGGAATAAGTATAAGTCCAAATCCTATTGACATAGTAACTGTAAGTGGAAGAAAAGGTATTATCCATGCATATTGATATGTATGTTCCATAAGAAAACAAATTGAGATTTTTTTTTATTTTATAATTAAAAATTTTTTCGTAATTGTTTCCGATTCACCAATTCTTATCTCTTTCGAAAAGAACAATAAACAATAATAATAATAATAATAAAATAAAATAAATAATAATAAAATAGAATATAATGAATATAATATATAATATTAATTATTAATTAAAAAAATGATAATAAAATATATATATTATTTGTTATGTTTATGTTAATTAAATATGTTTATGTTAAATTGTTATATTTATGTTAGATGTTAAATTAAAAGTAAAAAAAAAAAAACGATCTATTCCGAACAATACATGTCTTTCACATACAACAATAAAAAAAAATGAGTAACCCTTTTTTGAATGGCAGTTCCAAAAAAACGTATTTCTATATCAAAAAAACATATTCGTAGGAATATTTGGAAGAAAAAGGGATATTTAACTGCAGTAAAAGCTTTTTCTTTAGCGAAATCGGTTTCTACCGGACATTCAAAAAGTTTTTTTGTGCGACAAAAAAATAATAGAGTCTTGGGATAATCGGAATTAACGTAGCCCGAAGAACTAAAAATTTTTTTAAGATGAACGATTCACACTAATTAATGTATTGAACTACTCAATATTAGTTAGAACTAGCCGCTGTGGTATGTAGAATAAAAGTTTTCTGTATACTGGGTTCTTAAAATAGTATTTTTCCCTATCCATTAACTTTTCACAATAGAAAAATAGAATTAAGATTTTCTATTGTGAATAGTACAATTGCCATAGAGATTTAAACTCTTTTATTTTGTTATATGCCTAGCCTAAAACTTAATTGATTTGGTAAATGTTACCTATTTATATTATATACACAATGAAGAGTATTAATACTTAATGATACTAAAGTATCGGAATCGTTAGAAAAATTCCAAATGGATTTAGTGATGAAATTGTAATACATATCTTAGTTATTTGATTTTTTTTTCATTGAAAAAAAAATCAATCTTTTCATTTTGAATCCGATGAAATCGGATAAATGAAAAACGAATCATCAAAAAAAGAAAATGGAAAGAAAAAGGGACAATTCTTAATTCTATATCTCGACTGAGAGCAAAACTATCGAAATTCCAACTGTGTTGTGTCGAGGGAACTTAGTTTATTTTATAGTACGTGAAAGTTGATTGTTAAAATAAAACTGAACCTAGGACGATCCTAACTAAGGATTATTTTATTGAATTTATTGAAAATTCAAATATGAATTTAAACGAGTCTTTTCTTTTTTTCATCGATTCTATTTCCTAAACTATTGAATCCTTGATTCTCGACGATTCAACATGAATTGAATATTATTATTTCAAGTAAGCCACCATGGTGAAATCGGTAGACACGCTGCTCTTAGGAAGCAGTGCTAGAGCATCTCGGTTCGAGTCCGAGTGGTGGCATTCTCTAAAAAAGACACAATGTATCCTATAATGAATGTATTCAATTTCCGATTTCAATTCTGTAATGGGACCCCTTTTTTATGATATTTGCGACTTTAGAACATATATTAACTCATATCTCTTTTTCGATTATTTCAATTGTGATTACGATTCATTTCATGACCTTATTAGTCCACGAAATTATGGGACTACGTGATTCGTCGGAAAAAGGGATGATAGCTACTTTTTTCTCTATAACAGGATTATTAGTTTCTCGTTGGATTTCTTCGGGACATTTTCCGTTAAGTAATTTATACGAGTCATTAATCTTCCTTTCATGTAGTTTCTTTATTATTCATAGAATTTCCAAGAAATTGAACCATAAAAATGATTTAAGCACAATAACTAACCCAAGTACTATTTTTACTCAAGGCTTCGCTACGTCGGGTCTTTCAACTGAAATGCATCAATCCGCAATATTAGTACCTGCTCTACAATCTCAGTGGTTAATGATGCACGTAAGTATGATGTTATTGAGCTATGCAGCTCTTTTATGCGGATCGTTATTATCAATCGCTCTTCTAGTCATTAGATTTCGAAACAACATCAATGTTTTTTGTAAAAGCAATAATTTCTTAATTAGATCATTTTTCTTTGGTGAGATTAAATACTTGAATGAAAAAAGAAGAAGCGTTTTTAAAAAAACTTCTTTTCTTTCATTTCGAAATTTTTACAAATATCAATTGACTCAGCGTTTGGATTATTGGAGTTATCGTATGATTAGTTTAGGGTTTACCTTTTTAACCATAGGCATTCTTTGTGGAGCAGTATGGGCTAATGAAGCATGGGGATCTTATTGGAGTTGGGATCCGAAGGAAACTTGGGCATTTATTACTTGGACCATATTCGCGATTTATTTACATACTAGAACAAATAAAAGTTTACAAGGTACGAATTCGGCACTTGTAGCTTCTATAGGATTTTTTATAATTTGGATATGCTATTTTGGGGTCAATCTATTAGGAATAGGTTTACATAGTTATGGTTCATTCACATTAGCATCTAATTGAATAAGCTACATGAAAGATACATAAGAATATCGGCCCATATATAACGAAAGCTTGCTTGTTCGAGTTTTTGTTTTGAATTGTCAAAACAAAAACTCGAAATGCATCTCATTACAATTCTAATTCACTTTATTTTTTTGCGTTGTACAGCGAACGATTTAAAAAATCTTAAAATTAAAGAATTATAAGACTTTTTGTCTCATTTCATTAATGAAACACTATCCATAAAAGTAATTAGATAGGATAGCTTGTACCCTGTCAACTGATAACGAGAGAACGAAATCAGGATAAATACCAATTCCTATTACGGGTAGAAAGATACAGATTGAAACAAATAGTTCTCGTGGTCCAGAATCAAAAAAATTAGAGTGTGGAACATTAAATAGCTTGTATCCATAGAACGCCTGACGTGACATAGATAATAAATAAATAGGAGTTAATATAATTCCAATTGACATTACAAAAGTAATTAGTATTTTTGGCATTAAAAGATATTTTGGACTAGTAATTATTCCAAAAAATACTACTGATTCCGCAACAAAACCACTCATTCCTGGCAATGCAAGAGAAGCCATCGAGAAACTACTGAACATGGTAAATATTTTTGGCATTGGGATAGATATCCCTCCCATTTCGTCGAGATAAACAAGACGTATTCTATCACAACTCGTTCCCGACAAGAAAAAAAGTGCAGCACCAATAAATCCATGAGAGAGTATTTGTAAAATGGCTCCATTGAGTCCCATGTCGGTTATAGAACCAATTCCTATAATTGTAAAACCCATGTGAGATACAGAGGAATAGGCTATTCTCTTTTTTAAATTGCGTTGACCGAGAGAAATTAAAGCTGCGTAGATTATTTGCATCGTTCCAACTATTACCAACCAGGGAGAAAATATAGAATGAGCGTGGGGTAATAATTCCATATTGATCCGAATCAATCCATATGCTCCCATTTTTAATAAGATTCCAGCTAGAAGCATACATGTACTGTAATGTGCTTCTCCATGGGTATTTGGTAACCATGTATGTAGGGGTATAATCGGCGATTTGACAGCATAAGCAATAAAGAAACCAAAATATAATATTATTTCCAATGCCACAGGATATGATTGATTAGCTAATCTTTCAAAATCTAATGTTGGTTCATTGGAACCATATAAACCCATACCCAGAACTCCTATTAAGAGAAAAATAGAACCCCCTGCTGTGTACAAAATAAATTTTGTAGCCGAGTAGAGACGTTTTTTTCCTCCCCACATGGATAAAAGTAAGTAAACAGGAATTAATTCTAACTCCCACATGATGAAAAAAAGTAAAAGGTCTCGAGAAGAAAATGGTCCTATTTGACCGCTGTACATTGCTAACATCAGGAAATAGAAAAACCGCGAATTTCGCGTAACTGGCCAAGCCGCTAAAGTAGCCAAAGTAGTAATAAATCCTGTCAGTAAAATAGGTCCTATGGAAAGTCCATCGATTCCCAGTCTCCAGTGAAAATCCAAAATATCGATCCATTTATAATCTTCCTCCAATTGGATTAATGGATCGTCCAATTGAAAATGATAACAGAATGCATAGGTTGTTAGAAGGAGTTCTAATAAACATATACAAAGAGTATACCATCTAAACATCTTATTTCCTCTATGAGGAAAAAAGAAAATTGAGGAACCCGCGAATATCGGCAAAACAACAAGTATTGTTAACCAAGGAAAATAACTCGTGATAAAGACAAGATATGTTTTGACCAGAAAAACCCGTGCTCGGAATAATAAATTTTATCGAGTACGGGCTTTTGTCGGTAAAGAGGAATCAAATGATTCAAGTGGAGTTTTTTGTAACGTATCAATAAGATAGACCCATGCTGCGAGTTGTTTCATGCCATAAATAAACACGGACACTCAAAAAATCTGTTGGGCAGGCGGATTCACATCTCTTACAACCTACACAGTCCTCGGTTCTTGGTGCGGAAGCAATTTGCTTAGCTTTACATCCGTCCCAAGGTATCATTTCCAATACATCTGTAGGGCAGGCTCGTACACATTGAGTACACCCTATACATGTATCATAAATTTTGACTGAATGTGACATTGAATCTATAAATTCCAGTTTTGAGCATAAAAAATTTTCGATCTGGTAAAATAAAATTAGTAGTAAATGAATCATATATTTATATTGTAGACACCAGACGAAGCAGTGGTTTATCAAAATTTTGAGAATCAATATATTTCTAAATCTGTTCATGAGAAAAGTCCAAGAGACTTTGATTTCTCTTTCAACAACCATGATCATGTAAGTTGCACATGTGAATTCAAATTGACCAACAAATTGGTCAATATTTCAATATTAATTTACTATTGAATATGAAATGAAAATATTTATTATTCAATAGTAATTTAATTTTTATTTAATATAGTAGAATGTCTATATAATAGAATGTCTAGTCTAATAGTAGAATATCTAATAGATACATTTTCTATGTAATGTTATGTATCTTATGATCATAACTAATTATTCAACAAATTCGATTGATTGATACGAGTTGATTTTCTGTTACGATGGATTGATGAAACAATAGCTAGCCCAATAGCTGCTTCAGCAGCCGCAACGGCTATAACAAAGATTGAGAAAATGTCGCCTTTTAATTGGCGACTATCAAATATATCAGAAAATGTTACGAGATTGATATTAACTGAATTGAGTATAAGCTCAAGACACATAAGTGCTCTAACCATCTTTCGACTTGTAATCAATCCATAGATACCGATAGAGAATAAATAGACACTCAAAAAAAGTACATGCTCGAACATCATTGACTAACTCCTTATCAATCTCGATTCATTTCAATATGAACAACAATTCAACCGATTTGATTGATTAGAATAGAACGATTACAGAACAAAAGAAAGTATTGGCAATAGATAGATTTAATTAAAAATCTTATAAAAACCTTAAACCTTTCCGTTTATTTTTTTTATTTAGAATTTATAAATCTTAGAATTTAATTCTAAGTATTTATTATTGACGAGCCATAGTAATTGCTCCTATCAAGGAAACTAAAAGAATTATGGAAATGAGTTCAAACGGAAGATAAAAATCTGTTGATAAATGAATCCCAATTTGTTGAATGTTACTTATTAGATCCTGTTCTATAATTTGGCTTGATCTTGTAGTCCAAATAATTCCGTACCATGAGGTATCTGGGATAATAGTAATTATTGAAAAAAGAATACTTGTACAAACTAGTGAAGTGACCCCATCCCCAATGGTCCAAAAATAGGAATCATTGGAGTATTCTGAACCATTCATGAACATTACAGCAAATATGATTAAGACATTTATGGCTCCAACATAAATAAGGAGCTGTGCGGCAGCTACAAAATAGGAATTCGATAGAATATATAATAAGGATATACAAACAAGAACCAATCCCAACGAAAAGGCAGAAAAAATGGGACTGGTAAGTAGTACTACTCCCAAACCTCCTAATACAAGAACTGATCCAAAAAATACTACAAGAATATCATGTATTGGTCCAGGTAAATCCATTATTAAAATAATAAATTAATAAATAAGTCGAAATATTTCATGACCGTACTGAATGGTCCAGGAAAGGAAAAGGGGTTACCCCATCTTTTTCTTGTATATGATACGTTCCTAATTGAATTAAAGTATTTTTATATGGATTAATGTAGATGTAGATATAGATAAAATTTTCGAGAAAAGAGTAATGGGGATTGTATATTTCGAAATCATCACGAAAAATATATTCTCAGTTTAAATCAAAGAATGATTCTCAACAATCAATAGTTATTAGTTATTATTTGTAGTTACTGACCAACCAAAATAAAAAAAGCTTGGATCCTTTATATCAAAACAAAATCTTAGTAATTGGTAATCGTTCTTGAATCAAAGGATTTCTCTTTGTCTATTTTGATTTGAGTCGAATTCATAACTGTTTGAATTGTGTAATCTCCAATTATTGACATTGGTAAACGACCCAAAGCAATCTGATTATAATTCAATTCGTGACGATCAGAAGTAGAAAGTTCATATTCTTCAGTCATTGATAAACAGTTTGTTGGACAATACTCGACACAATTACCACAAAATATACAGACCCCAAAATCAATACTATAATTAAGCAATTGTTTCTTTTTAATATCTCTTTCAAATTTCCAATCAACAACGGGTAAATCTATCGGGCATACACGAACACATACTTCACAAGCAATACATTTATCAAATTCAAAGTGGATTCGACCACGGAAACGCTCTGATGTGATCGATTTTTCATAAGGATATTGAATAGTTATAGGTAAACGATTTGTGTGGGATAAGGTAATTACGAAACTTTGACCAATATACCTTGCAGCTCGTATTGTTTGTTGACTATAATTCATGAACCCAGTCACCATAGAGAACATATTGTAAATATCCAGGAAAAAATTGATGTTTCTTTCTCTTGTTTGAAAGAGGTTATGAATCTGGAATATCGTTATCGTATTTTGTTATTTATAGTGAAACAAGTTGGGAAGAAGTTGTCAATAATAGATTACCTAGAGAAATAGGTAAAAGAAATTTCCATCCAAGATTTAATAGCTGGTCCATTCTCATCCTAGGCAAAGTCCATCTTGTTGTGATAGGAATGAACAGAAACAAATAAGCTTTAGCTAATGTAATAAAGATATCAATTGTCATTCCAAAGACTCCGGCCATTTTATTTATTCCGAAAAGTTCAGGAGTAGATATGTACGGAATAGAAAAATTCCACCCACCTAAGTAAAGAACTGTTACAAATAATGAAGAAAGTAATAGATTTAGGTAAGAAGCAATATAAAATAAACCAAATTTGATACCTGAATATTCGGTTTGATAACCTGCTACTAATTCCTCCTCTGCTTCCGGTAAATCAAATGGCAATCTCTCACATTCGGCTAGAGAAGAAATTAGAAAAACAATAAACCCTATAGGTTGACGCCACAGATTCCACCCCCAAAAACCATATTTTGACTGTGCTTCAACTATATCAACTGTACTTGAACTATTAGATAATCATAGTCGATAATAACATCACTGTTCCCATCGCTATTCCAAAACCGTACATGAAACTTTAGCTTCATACGGCTCCTCTATGGCCACAAATAAATGTAAGGACTGGTTCGGCATTATCGCCCTCTTTGGAGGGTAGATCGAATAAAGATACATCGGAGAGTCCCAAATTAGACCAATGGAATTCCGTCCGCTAGAATAAGAAAAAAAGTGCTTCCGAATTGATCTCATCCTTATAATGATAATTTTTCTTTGTTCGGTAATAACTTAATCTTTCAATAAAATACTTGTTATCAATATATCTCGTTATCAATATATATATATATAATTATCAATATATATATAATTAGTAGGCATTAGTTAATTAGTAGGCATTAGTTCATGAATCATGATAAGAATTCCGTATGTATATGTATGAATACGGATATAGGAAAGAAAAAATAAATAAAGATCTTTTTTATTTTATTAAAATTTTTATTCATTCATTCGAATATTGCATTCCATTTCTTTTGTTCCTCTTCTGTCTCAGAAGAGAAGAGGGTATTTTATTTAGAAAAAAAAAAATAAAGGATTAATTCGTTCTTGATAGTCATTTCTTTAATCAGTGAATAGGAGCATACTCGAGATCGGAATCCTCGGGAGGTACTGCTTGATCATTTCTACCAACTTAAAGCCCTTATTATGATTCGTTTTATGCAGAAATATCTCTTTTTTTGATACCTTACATTATTCCCATTACTAATCCTTTGTGTACCTTGGTGTTCCTAACTGTCCACCGATTTTTGATTGATCCCCGGTATGGTAATACATACAAGACAGTAGTGGAAACTCCATACAGTTGATCTTTTGCACCCGCTTCAAGATATGATAACTAATCAAACAAAGAATCTCAATCTTGGGGTAAACAGTTTATGCTGCTTATGTTTACTTTCACTTTATTCTTGTACATAGGGAATGAGATTTTCTCTTCTTACTGCAAATTTATAAGTTGTTTTGTTTCACTCATATAACTATCCGGTTTAACTCATCGATGAATGAAAAAAAAAAATATCTATTCAATACATTCAACCTCTTTTCCTTATTTATTTATTTCTAGGAGAGAGGTAAAAGTTCATGTTCCAACGAATCACACGTAGAGATATTGATAACACACATAGAGTTAATGGTATTTCATAACTAATAGATTGAGCAGCAGCTCGTAGACCACCTGAAAAAGAATATTTATTATTCGATCCATATCCTGACATAAGAAGCCCAATAGGGGCAATACTTGAAATGGTGATCCATAAAAAAACACCTATACTGATATCACCTAAAACAAGGCGGTTTCCAAAAGGAATTACTAAATAACTTAGTAAAATTGATATGACCGCTATAGACGGTCCGACACTAAACAAACGAATATCTCCTCTAGATGGGAGTAGGTCCTCCTTAAAAAGTAATTTAGTCCCATCTGCTAGAGCTTGAAGAATTCCCAACGGACCAGCATATTCAGGCCCAATACGTTGTTGTATCGTTGCGGATATTTCTCTTTCTAACCACACAATTACTAGTACCCCTATTATGATTCCAAATATAAGGGTAAAAATGGATACAAACATCCATATGAGTCCATAGATTTCTTTTATGGATTCCGATGTAGAAAAAGAATTGATAGCTTGTACTTCTGTCGTATCAATTATCATTTCAACGATCAACTTCTCCCATAATGATATCTATACTACCTAGTATCGTCATGATATCAGCCAATTTCATTCTTTTAACTAGCTGAGGAAGAATTTGCAAATTGATGAAACCGGGTGGACGAATTTTCCATCTCCAGGGGAAAACGCTATTATCTCCTATCAAAAAAATTCCTAATTCTCCTTTGGGAGCTTCCACTCTGACATAAAGTTCTTGTTTCGACAATTCAAAATTGGGTGAAGGTTTTTTACTAATAAATCTATATTCAAAATTATTCCATTCGGAATTTTTTGCTCTATCAAAGCGTCGTACTTCTAAATTCTCATAGGGACCCCCAGGAATTCCTTCTAGAGCCTGTTGAATAATTTTTATAGATTCCCCCATTTCACCCATTCGTACTAAATAACGAGCTAATGAATCTCCTTCTTTTTGCCATTGGACTTCCCAATCGAATTCATTGTAACACTCATAATGATCAACCTTACGAAGATCCCATTGGATTCCAGAAGCTCGTAACATTGGTCCTGATAAACCCCAATTTATTGCTTCCTCTCCACCAATAATGCCCACTCTTTCAACTCGTTCCAAAAAAATGGGATTCCGTGTAATAAGTTTTTGATATTCAACAACTCCTGTTAAAGAATAATCGCAGAAATCCAAACATTTATCTATCCAGCCATAAGGTAGATCAGCAGCTACTCCTCCGATGCGGAAATAATTATGCATCATTCGCATACCTGTGGCGGCTTCGAATAGATCATATAACAATTCTCTCTCTCTGAAAATATAGAAAAAAGGAGTCTGTGCACCGATATCTGCCATAAAAGGTCCAAGCCATAACAAATGAGAAGCTATACGGCTCAGTTCTAGCATAATTACTCTTATATAACTGGCTCTCTGAGGTATTTGAACATTTTCCAATTGTTCTGGTGCATTTACCGTTATTGCCTCTGTGAACATAGTAGCTAAATAATCCCAACGTGTTACATAAGGGAGATATTGTATAATTGTTCGGTTTTCCGCTATTTTTTCCATCCCTCTGTGTAAATATCCCAATATGGGTTCACAATCAATAACATCTTCACCATCGAGAGTAACGATCAGTCGAAGAACACCATGCATTGATGGGTGGTGAGGACCCATATTAACTATCATAAGAGCTTTTCTTGTAGCCGGTACAGTCATATTTTTTGATTCCTTAATTCATTATTCCACGAATTCCTCAAAACGAAGTTCATCAAAATGAAAAATCTAATAAAATCTAATAAAATAAATATTAAAAAAAATTCAAACGATTAAATTAACGATTTTTTGGCTCCCGAATATCCAACTGACCCATTAATTTCTTATAATGAACTCTATTTTTCTTTGACAAATAAGCCAAGAGCCGTTGACGTTTTCCCAGAATTATTCGTAGACCTCTTTGCGATAAAAAATCTTTTTTGTGCAATTCCAAATGTGTAGTAAGTCTACGTATCTTACTGGTGAAACTGAATACTTGAAATTCAACAGAACCCTTGTTTTCTTCTTTTTCTTCTTGTGAAATGACTGAGATGAATGAATTTTTCATCCTTTTTCTATCTTTTTTTTTCCCATGAATTTTACTTTACCGAAATCGATCAGGAAAAATAAAAATAATAATTATTATGCTAGTTATTTTAATCTAGTACACACAAAAATTTTTATTTTTTTCTATTTTTTTTTTATTTTATCCAAATCAAATTGAAATTTTGATTTGAATAGAAAAGAAAGGGAAAATACATTTCTGCATTCATGGAAGAGAATGATTTCTTTGTACCTAAAAAGATTCTGCTGATTTAGTCCTAGATCCAATTGAGTTGATACGCCATTAAATCCGTATCATGTACCAAAATGTAATACAGCGTATACGTATATCTTTTAGCTTATATGCCATGGGAAGGTTACAATTCTGAAGCATGGATACATATATATCCTTGACATACTGAAACGACTGCCATTATTGGTATTAAACCAATAGCGATTCATACAAGCTAAATCTTCTAATCGGTAATTGGGCCAAAGAAACAATTTGCATTTAATGAATTTATTTGTATCTGTATTAGTATTAAAATGCTTGTCCTCATTCAAAAATTTTCCAGAGTTTCTTATGTTGTTTTCATTGCAAAATACTGGATTTCTATCCACAAAATTCCAATTATGAGAATTAAAACAAATTAGAATTCTCAATTCTCTACGACGTCTAGGAGATATAATATTTTCAGGAACAAGGAAATCATAATGACTTTTGTCTCCATCCACAAGCATATTGCCGTGTCTTGCAATGGGTTTATCAAAATTCTTCTTATCAACATATCTTTTTTTTATGCATTTTATCTTAGTTTGGTGCTTAATTTTATCGATCAATGAAATACCTAATGTTTGATATATAATATATTTTCCATCCCTTTTTATAGATAGACGAATCGGTTCGATAATCAATATTCCCCTTTTTATCAATTCTGTAAGAGCTAGATCCTTCTGAATTAGCATTACATCCAGATGCATCTCTCCTCTTTGAATCGAGGATATAGCAATTTTCCTTGGATTTATCAGTCTAAGTAGGAGACAATATACCTTAATATTATTGATCATTCTTAGATTCATGGAGTCATCCCATCTTAATTGAAAAAGGAAATATTTTTTCAGGAAGAAATCTAGTTCTGCTTCCTTCTTTTTCTTGGATTGTTTTTTCTTTTTACCTTTTTTAATGTCTGATCTCGCGTAATTGTCTTCAACATTTTTTTTTTTGTTTTGTTTTCGTAGATCTGATCCAAGATTTTCTTGTCCCTGTTGTTCGTTTTTTTCTTGGTTGGAATTTTCTGATTTAAAATAATCTTGTTGATTAGATGATATCTGAATATTTTCATTTTTATTTATGTTTATGCTTTTATTTTGACTAATATTTTCATAGAAATAAAAATAAAAATGAAAAAGAAGTAATTTGATTGGTATGATCCATGGTTTAATCTTATATGCATCAAAAAGTGGCACAAATTCCGGGAAGAACCAAGGTTCTAGATTTGATATGGTACGATAAACCTTTTCTTGATTCATTCCCATCCAATCAAAAAAGTGTTTTTTTTGATTGGATGGTTTAATTCCTTGATGAATTGTAGGAGAAAAAATATCTTTTTTTTTCAATTTTGTGAGAATTTTGTTTTCAGTCTTAGTATTTTTCTTAATTTTGGTACTGATATGCGTATTGGTCCAGGTATCGATGTTGATATTTTTTCTAAGATAAAAATGGAGAATTCTACAACCAAAATATTTTCTATCCAGATTTTTATGTGTAGCAATAATATATTCCTTTTCTAGATAATTACTAATAGCTATACTTACCAATACATAAAATGATTCGGGTTTCAGTGTATTGAAATTGTATGGAATTTCTTGATCTCCTTTTACTTGTAATGTTGATTCATAAATATACGAGTCCTTCCTATTCCCATAATTCATATATTTATGTGATAAAAGATCATATCTGTAGTGTTTTTTAAATTTTTCTTTTTGTTGACTCGTCAATGAATCCACTGCCATTGCATAGTAATTTTGTTTCATGTAATGTATTAATTGGTCTTTTTCTTTTTTATGTGAATCAAATTTCATTGATTTTTTATTTTGAATCGTAGAACGTCGGTTGATTCTATTTCGCCATTTTTGCGGTACTAATCGAGACCATTTTGTCTGAGATAAATTGTATTGATAATGGCCCTTTAACCAGTTTTTCCATTCATTCATTCCAAACTTATGAATTTTCTTTTGCTTTGATTTTGAATCAAATATTCCTCGTGTCATACAATAATCCTTGATTTTATCCTTAATAAAAGGATGGGTCTTGAGATATTTAAGTACATATCTCAAGTGATACTTGTTAAATAATTGAGTTTGTGATATTTTGTAAAATACATATGCTTGGGACAAGGAGGATAAGTCATAAAAATAATATATATTTGAATTATTATTACTGATAATAGTATTATTACTGATATTAGTATTAATAAACGATTTTTTTATAGTCGAAATAAAGTTCATTGTATTTTGATCTGTTTCATTAATTCCTTCTTTATTTGTTTTATCGTTGTAAATCGATTTTGTGATAATTTTTTTTGTTGATTCAAAGAAAAGTTGTGCATTGATCCTAAAAATAGTGATCATATGTAGAAAGATATCTATGTATATTTTTTCAATGAACGATTTCATAAAAAATTTGAATTTACGTATAAATTGGATCTTTTTTCTTTTAAATATCTGCAAAATATCTTTCTGTGAATCTGATTTTTTATCATCACAAGTTAGAACTATTTTTTTCTTGTCTTTTGTGATTCGTTCTAGTTCTATTTGATTCCTGATTGTGACTGTCCTATCAGCAAGATCCTTTATTTTTTTTTCTATGAGTGAATAATTTGCCCAATTCATGGATCGAATTCGAATGGTCGATTCGCGAATAATCTTATTTTTGATTTTAGAATCTCTTACATTTTCATTCGGTTCATATACTTTTACCTTCCTCAATTCAAATAAGGAAATGGGGTTTATTTTTTCAAGTTCCTTCATTTTTTGTTTTATAACTAGAACTATTTTGATAACCCATCTTTTTTTTTCTTTTAAAACTTTTAGAACGAAAAAAAATTGCTTTTTTACTTTTCTAATTCTTTTTTTGAGTTCTTTATAAATGGGTTCAAAAAAAGAGGGTCGTTTTCGGGGAGAACCAAAAGGAACTTCTGCTTCCATTCCCCAAATTGTTAAAAAACAAAAATTTTCTTTTTTTCCTATTTTTCTCATTGGATCTCTATGATGAGATTGTATTTCAGATCTTCGCCAAGGTTTAAGACAGAAAGGAAATAGAATCTTTATCTGAATACCGTCTGTTAACCAATCTTTGGGAAATTCTGTTTCCGATAATTGAACACCATTATAGGTGCATTTAACATGCATTTCTCTGTTCCATTCTTTCAAATCTTCATACCACTCGGGGAATTGGAATAATAACATACGGCCAATATTTTTAGCTATTATCAATGAGGGTAATATAATGTATTTTCTAAGAAAGGATTGGGTTACTAACATCGAACCTCTTATTGTTTGAGCAAATATAATGCTATCCCAAGTTTCTGATATTGCTATCCGTTCATTTTCCTCTTTTTTCTCCTTTTCTTTTGTCTTTTCCTCCTCAAAATCGGAAATTTTCAATTCCGGTTCTCTCTCGACCGAATTCTTAAAAATTAGATTCA